GGAATGCCATCAACTAGGGCGCTATTGGCCACTAACCACTCGCTCGCCGGCCGCTTGGGCTCCGCGTTTCAAGTTCGTTATCCTAACCGTCTCCTCTGCTCTACCGGGAGCCTGGCCCCTTCTTCTATCTTATCTACTGCCTTGCTCCTTGGCTCCCTACAGCTCCAGCCGCTCGCTGTAATAGCTTGCTTCTCGGGTGGCTCGCACCCGGGGTGGTGCGGCTGAGCCAGAGTGGGCTCAGCAGTCGGCCTATGTTTCCGGGCGCACGCGTAAAGGCATGATTAGTTCCACAAATCTCACTGCACTGACCATAGTAAACTCCTTCTCGTTGTACCGAAATAGAGATCTGATTTAAACGACCAGGTACAGCATCACATTTGACACCTGAGGAAGGTACAGCCCAACTATGAGGTACATCAGCAGATGTTACAATAATACGTAGATGAGTTTTGGCTGGTACAACCACTCTATTGTCCACTTCTAATAAACGTGATTGACCCAATTCTAGATCATCTTCTGGAATCGTATAACTGTCAAAAGTGAGTGACTCTTCATCGGAACTGTTATAGTCTGAATACTCATAAGTCCGATACCATTGATGTCCAATAGCTTTGATAGTAATGGCTGGATCTACTACTACCTCGTCCATTGAGTATAACAGAGCAAATGATGGTATAGCAATGAACATAGGGATGATACTAGGAAATATGGTCCGAAGAATCTCGATAGTAGTTCCATGAACAATCCTTTGCGGGATTGGATTTTTTTGATAGTGGAAATGCCATAAAGCGCGAACCAAGATCCGTAATACGAAAACCAAAATCAGAATGAGGAAGAAAAAGATATCGTGATGTAAGTCCATTATTCCTTGCATCATAGGGCTTGCTGCGTCTTGAGATCCTAATTGCCATGGTTCCGCTGCATCACAAGGAGCAATTGTGAGGAATAACCATTCTAGAACAATCATTTGCTTTGCTTCATTCTTTGACTGCTCTGCTCCCCCCCCAAAAAAAGAGAGACTAATTCTTGCTCTCCCAATTCAGGAAGACGGAAATCACCGGTTGGCTTGGTCCAACCAAGAAAGACATGGGATTGTTTGGGCATTGCTTGGGCCGAGTTAAGTAAAGACTGGCTACCTAGAAAGATCCCTCACTGCACACTTTCTATATATCTGTCTTCATTATCGGCTGCATGCTATCGGAGATAGAGCAATGGGAGGTTCAGTCAAAAGCATTTACCACGCACTCAATTCAATGATCAAGCAAATAAGCAAGACGAATCTCTTTCTCTTTCTATACTACTTAATTACGAAATCAGGACTCAAGTACATAGAAGCAGGCGATGACCTTTAGTAATTAAAAAAAAAAAGAAAGGTTGGAAAAGACATCTTCTCTTTCCTGAGAACAAAAGGCAGAGAAAAAAGGCTTACAGAGGCGCTCCGAAGGAGCGGTATTGCTATAGCATTTGGTTCGTGCTATTACCTATTTCTCCTAGCTGAAAGCTGACGGGCTTGTTTCACACAGACTCAATTGGAAACTGAATTCGAAACACTTGACTCGGAAAAGGTGGGCTATAGCCTCTATCTATATCGAGGGAATTGAAAATTTTCGAGGGAGAATGAAGCAGGGGTCTGGTCTTTAGGATCGCCTCGATATAGAGGCGTCCTTTCCCGAGTCAAGAACGATCCCACTGATAAAACAAATAAGGGAGGGGCTTTCTTTATGTGGTGGACCAAACACATAAAGCGGCTTCCACCCGCCGGCAAAGAGATCTCGATCCCTGGAGTACTCCTATCTTTCCGCTGATGGAAAGATGCTTGGTTCAGTCGTTTCTATGCCCCTTTGTCCAGAGGGAGGGATCTATTCCCGAATGGCTGACTCACCGATATAGCTGGCAGGGGAGCGAAGAAACAAACATAAATGAATATTAAAGCATATTTTTTTTGCGATCCCCTCACCTATAAAGCACGAGTCAATCCCCTTGCCGGGTAAGAAGGATTTGGAGATGTCGACCGATACTATTTAGTGGGTCGTTGGCCCCCTTCCACAACCCCTTCTGTTGGTGAAGGCAGTGCATATAGTCGTAAAGGAACTCTCTGCATTCAATGATCGAACCCGCAACCAAGGGAAGGTGCCCCCAGGATCGGAAACTGATGTGCTATCCTTCGAAACCCGAACTTATCCTTCGCCTGGACCAAGATACTAAATGCCTAGACCACGCCCATCGAGAAGAGAATGTGGAGAAAGAGATCTCGGATCTATTAGTGATTGGGCCACCTCTCCTGGCAAAGAAAGAAAGGCGCTCGTAAGATGCCCTTAACTGCTATCACCGCTTCTGCTTTCCACTAAATAAAAGGCAGCAGGAAAGCCTTTCACATGAACTTGCCTGTGAATTCCTCCTCAGATCCATTGTGGAACCCCTTGCCGTTACTTCCAATCATGTCACAGACAAGCCTGAAAACCAGCTAGGTATGATTCCGTACAGAGGTAACTGCATGGTATACACAGGCGCTCGTATAGAGCCCTCTCCCAATCTCCCATATAGGAACTGCATCAATTTCTACCACGCTTGGAAAACTTTCAGTTCCCGGTTGCAAAAGTAAAGAACTTCTGCCTTACGTAAAGTTACCAAGGATTTCAAATGCAAGAATTTACCCGGGACCTAAAGACGGGCAGAATGATAGCTAGAGGGAAGAAGCATGGGGAGCGATTACAACCAGGAGGTGGGCTTGGAGGATGAAAAAGTTTTTGCATTAGTAGCAGCTGCTAAAGCCAGAATCTAAGGAAAGTTTGTGTCGGCATTCTTCTGGCACCACAGATTTTGACATGCAAATTGATCTACGGGTGCTGATCAACTCTTGCCTTTTTTTTTAGATGAAAAATAGAATTTTTTTTTTTTGCTGGAGCTAGCTGCCAACAAGGCAAAGATGTTGAATTCATGGAACATAATAATAAAGAAAGAATATTTCCTCTGGATTTGATCCATTCCGATGGAAGGGGGCCAGCCCCTGTCAAGTCTCTCTCTGGGTACAGCTATTATGTCACCTTCATAGATGATTATTCTCGGTGTACCAGGTATGCTACGGCACAAATCTAAAGCTTTTAATCGGTTTAAGGAATTTAAAGTGGCAAGTGGAAAAGAAGTTTGAATGTAAGATCAAGGTCTTCAGATCTGATTCAGGAGGTGAATATGTCTCTACTGAGTTTAAGAGGTTTATCTCGTCTAATGAGATTATACATTTACGATACTGTGCTTACACACCGAAACAAAATGGAGTAGCAGAAAGGAAAAGAAAAACAGGCACCTATTGCTGCTCTAGCCAAATGCTTCAAATGCATGTACCTAAGTACTTATGGGCTGAAGCCAGCAGCAGCATATGTCATCAACAGAACTCCATCTGATGCTATCATAAAGGCAAGATTCCATGGGAGATTTTTCATGAGGGTGCAAGTGCTTTGTGTCCAGACTCACTCCGAGATCAATTATCTCCCAAGGCGCATTGTTCTGTTCATATAGCATTTTGCATCTTACTCGGGTATTCCCCGGCGATGCTTTGATCCTCGTACGACTTCATATCTTTCGGCATGTTACATTCGTGGAGGATGAGTCTCTGTATTCTGCATGATCCTCCTCATGCACTGCCTAATCTCAGTACAGATGTGAGACTCTCTTCTTCCCTCGGTAGTGCCCCTGGGAAGACCTGTTCTTCGTCAGTGGCACCACAGAGTGGTGATGATAGTGATGACTTGGGCCACTCTGACCATTTGTTTGGGAAGTGATACACTCAGAAAAGTGAGTTGGTTCGTGCAGCACCAGATGAACTTGACCAACCATCACCAGCTGCCAGCCTTCCTTCTCCGTCAGCGAGTTCTGGTAAGACCATCGAGGTATCTTCTTCTCCATCTATTTCTTTTCCATCAACAATTATTGTTCGTAGGTCAGCTCTGATCTATGGAAATTCGCCCTTCGGGTCATGCAGGAAAGAAAGCATTCTGAATCTAGGCAACCTCTTCCAGAGCCTTTTTATCTCCACTAATTGGTAGGTATGGAACCAGAAATCACAATCGGATCCTCAACCTCAACTGAAACCGAAACTGATCTAACATTGAAATAGCACCTGAAGCCGAAAGCAAGAAATCGACATCTAAATAGACATCTATGGAATCTGACCCGACAACCAGCGAGCGGCCAAAGCCAATAAGTCGAGCCAACTGTTGAAAAAAGAAAGTTTTTCAAGTCTGCTTCAAAGCCCGATTTTCAATCTTCAAAGTCTGAAAAAAAAAGTCCGATTTTATGTTAAAAAAAAATATTCAAATTATGTTTTTAAATCCGCTTCAAAGTAAGCAGCTTCTAAGTCATCTAAGTCTATAACGCTAGCCCTTCTCTTGGTCTATAATTAATCTCCTAATCTCGTCTTTTCGGGTAAATCAGTTGTAAATAGGATCTCCTATTTCATAACCTTCGCAACCAAAGAATCGAACCAGAAACGAAGGCTGTAAAGGGAAAAAACGAGTCTTTCCCGGCTTTGGAATTAGAGTAACCTTGTTTTACGAGCTTATCGACGAAAAAAATGAGCTCTCAGCGCTCTTTAACACCATGGAATAGGATTTAGGTACCTTTTTTCGAGTGGATTAGAAGAAGTTTTTTCACGTTTTAACGAGCTTCTAGCGGGTTTAGTCATCATTCTCATAGGAGTGGGAAGTTTCGGGTGTTGTGAGGCTTTCTGTGGTGGTTCCCAATACGAACGAGTAGCTTCTAGCCCTCTCCTGTTCCTTCCTAATATGCCTATTTTTATTATGCCGATTGAAGTGACTATTGACTTTGCTTCTTATTCATACTATGAGACGAGACGAGCTACTCCATTGGCTTATCTAAAGTCTTAACTAAACCATTCTGTTAACTAAAAAACAACTGTACCGGAAAGGATGTTGGTCCTAACAATCCAAACCAGTACTTACAACAATTAACAATCGATCGTCCGCGCGGGAAGAAAAACTACATGGAGGCTTTGAAAAAGGGTGGTAAACCACCTTTCTTTTTTGAATAGTTTATTGTACTCCGTTGCAGCGCCAGTTAAGGTGAAGGTTGTGCCTATCATGACGATTCCAATGAATTTCCTGGGGACGACGGGTAGGCCTACTTCCTTGCTTCCCGTTGAGGCGGGCTCCGTTCTACCCATTGGTTGACTCCTCTGTTGACCATGCCACTCTCAGAGAGAGCCTGTTGGTAAGCGCTTCGTCCAGTATCAGGCTCGCGTACAATCACGTCACTTGGCCCCTGCTGCCTAGAAGTGGCCGAACAAAAAGAGATCCTACCCCAAAAGATCAACAGAAAGAATAGCGCTATATGAAAGAGAAGTAGTCTACGAGTTCGGGTTCGGTTATGCCTTCTTCATTGGCCTTCTCTCCCAGAGGCTAGTCTGCTCTGCTCTTTTGGCCCTAGTTCCTATAGTCATTCATTGATCACTGAAATTTCCGCCGGTCCGTAAGCCATCAATCTCGACATCAAAGAAAGCCCACCCAGAAAAGAGAGTTCTTACGTAAACGAATGCTTAAAGAGTTCGGACTTTGGGGATACCGGAGTGGGGACGTTGGTACACGGGGAGTTTACTGTATTCAGGAATATCATGTATAGAGTCAATCTCTGGAAACCCCCTATAGCTGGGGGGAATACGAGAGGGACCAAGTGCGGAATGAAGGCACTGAAAGTTTTTTTCCTATTCATTCAAATGCCAGTGATTCAAAAAAGACCTTACTTTGACTAACAAACAAGTCTACTTCCCGACTTTCCCGGAGAAGAGACTTTTTCTGCCCGGTTCTACCCTATTTCTCTTATGTTCTGAGTAGGGCGCGGCGCTAAGGCTTTCGAAAAGACAGATGAGCGCCGTCGAGCAACTCCTTCATTGCTTCATGGAAAAGGCCGAGTGAAAACGTTCTTTCAACTTCTTATAACAGGGATTACCAAGCTAGAAAGAAGATAAGGTTTTGAGCTAACTTCCATGATAGGGAAGGAGTGAACTCGTTTCAGTCTCATGCGGCGAAGAGAACCATTTAGTAACCTAAAGGTAAGAACCAATGTTGTAAGGTAAGGAGGAAAGCGATTTAGTAGTGGAGGAAAAAGAGGGAGCAAAGCAAAGATATCCTATCCGTACAGTTCAGAGAGGAGAGCAAGACCTTAATTAAAAAGAGCAGGTCTTCGAAGCCGCGAGTAGAATACTTTTAATCAATCCCTTGAAGCGAAGGAAGCGGCAAAGAATTGCGTTAAAGCCTCTCTTCCTCCAACCTAAAAGAGAATGAGATTCCCTCTCCTCTTCCTATGATTATGGAACTCCAGTCTGAAAGAGTTTTTCCCCTAGTTTGAATACTGGCTACTAGCAGGCTTGACTTGCCCATCTCCTCGTGATTGAACTCGCATTCAGCAGGTCTTCTTCCTGCGGTTGGCCTTTTGAAGATAAATGGTAGGAGCTCCTTAATTCGAAGGTGGCGAGTTGAAAGAGTGGCTGGTGTATTGGCTAAGCACATTAGTTGTTCTGGCGAGTAATGCCAGGGGTAAGACAAGCTAAGCGAGTTGGCTATTCATTTCGCTTTTGAGCAGACAGGTAAAGGCTAGCAAGGCAAGCAGGTAAAATAGTTAGGGCAGCCAGAGAGGCAAGAGCAGGAAGCAAACAGTAAGCTAAGAATACTGGAAGAAGATGCTAGTTCAGCCAAAAGCCTAGTTCTACCAGAACAGTAGGGCAAGCAGTAGAGGATGCGTAGTAGCGTTCAAAGATGATCGCCTGCCTATTCCTTGGATTGAACGGAAGCCATCTTTCCCTCTCCTCCTCTTATCACTTCTTCCTTCCGTCAATCGTCTACCTCCTAGTTGGAGGTCTCACTCCTTCCTTCAATCAGTCATCTTACTCCTTCCTTTAGTCGTTCCTTCATTCACTTCGTTCATTCAGTCACTCTTTGCCGAGGGAAGGCTTCCACGAGGCCTTTCAATTGAGCTAGAACGAGACTTTGGAAGTTGTTGTGGGGCCCTGACACGACAAAGACTAAGATGTGCTTTGGCTCTTCGTCAATTCCAGCCTCAAACTCTGGTTGAGTGCACGGGTCAAGCTCCTCTAGCTGAGCTTGTCCGATCTGGGAAAAATGCTAGAGAGAACAATCATTAGGAGCACCCCCCTGAAAGCCGGACAGACTCGTTCACGCCCTCCCCTCGAGCCGTAAAGAAATGATTCCACTTTAGCAGCCTTTACAGTTCTTTATTGAAGATAGTTATCCGATCCAATCGAAGCAAGAGAAAGAAGAAGGCTTGACCCTTTCAAGATCATAGAGTTGGCACTCACTCTCATGGCTTATTCTCATGATTTATTACCGTGAGAGAAGCCTATCTTATCCCGAGTTTACTTCTCGACCGATAGGGATAGGGAGGTGCGAAGCGAAAGAGAACCGCACCTTATTAAGATTAAGCCGAGGGGAATCTCATAAGGGATTAATCTCATTGAATCTTCCTCTTTCAAGGAGAGGCGCGGAAAACTGCTCGACTATACTATAAAGGATAGGAGCACAGAATAAGTAGCGGAAGCAGACAATAGAACAGCTGCTAGAAGCTCGACAAAGAGGTATGAGTTTCACTGCGAACTTCTTCCTTTAGCAGATAGCTCAGTTTTGAGACTAATAGGAGTGTAAAACAGCTCTTCCTTCTCCCTGAGGGTAACAGTTGGGGTGGGGAACTTCCCGAAACTGGGGACATAACCTAAATCATAGCGTAGCTAAGTATATTTCTCTGAAGTAGATGAAGTAGTTAGGAATGCAGATGTCAATTGCTCGACTGGTTTTGAAGATTTTGAAGACATGGCATAAAGCATAAAGCGAAACCGCTAGATTCGCTGCAATAGAATCAGCCGCGGGGATTCACCTGAGAGAGAATCCGCTGTTCTATACCGATAGCTTACTTCGATGTGCCTTGCTTGCTTACCTGCTCCTGTTCTTTCCTTTCTTGTCCTTGGAGTTAGGCTTTCTAGACCGGTCCTGAGGTCCACTCCGGTGAGTTAGTATGTCCTTCCTTTCTTGTACTTTACGTTAGCTTCCTTCTTTCTCGTGGGTCTTACCTTAACCTTAGGTAGACAACTCTAAAGAAATACATGCATGGCAGTTAAAGAAGAGCTAAGAGTGAGCTTACGAAAGGTCTAAGATAAGAATCAATAAGAGCATCACTGATAATGTCCGTGCATACAAAGTTATTTCTTTAATGTTTATTCCTGAGTTTAGGATATCTTTCTTGATTATCTGAATTATCCTAGGTGATGGTCAGAGATAACCTGTGTAGTGCTGAACCGAGGAGAAAGCTAGGGATCCTGGAAAGATGGGTACTAGAACGATGCTCATAAAGCCGCTAAGTGAAATGTGTCTATGTGAGATAGAAGACTCCCAAGCTTAGGGGGGAACCTTTCGACAGTCATAGCTACGGCAACACAGGCAACAAGAAGGCGGCCATTGCCTGAGGTCAGCTTCGCCCCTAACTCCCTAGTTGTGAATGGGTAATGGGTTAAGGCGGATAGGTTCCGAAAAACCGTCCGTCCCATACAGCGGAGAACTGCCTCGGGCGCCCCGCACGAGACCGGGCGAATTATAGGGAAGGTGGGATCTATCTCTATCTTTATGCTCGGCTCGGTCCCCAAGCAGCGTGAACTATGAAATCCGTAACTTTGCTTGGGAAGAAGTACGGGCAGCGAAGTTATACTGCGACGTCGGCTCCATACCCTCAATGTATTCCCTACGGTGGGATAGAGGGCGTTTGCCGAGTATGTATTAACGGTCATACATGAGTGGAAGAGTGAGTTAAAGACTAAAAGAGAAAGACTCAATTTCATCGATCCTCCGCTCGTTCATGCCCGCAGTGCTGCTCGTCTGCGCTCCAACCCCCCGTAGGGAGGAGGGGTGGTGAGATAGAGCTGGTAACGAGCCCTCGCCCCCGTGAGTGTCCTCCGGGTTCTTGTTGGGGGGGGAGGGTTTATAGGAAGGTCTATATAAGAGTTCCTATAGGACTGTCTATATATGCTTTCCTCTTACACTCCCTCTCTATCCTTCCTTTCTTTTCTTAAAGAATAAAAAAGAACTCTTTTTAGTATGAGTTTAGACTCTCATACATACTTCTCCGGGACTTTGCTCAAAAAAAAGATAACTTTCATTCTTTTCTTGCAGTAATAGAGGGGAAAGCAATCAAAATGCGGTAGAGGTCATTCAATCAGACAAAGCCTATTCAGGCTCGGGGGGAGAATGAAGAACTAAGAACTCAGAGAAGACAACTGCCTTGACAAGAAGAGGGCTGGAAAAGTGATCTATGCTTCGAGGGCCTTCCCTTAACGCCTTCGAAAGCCAAGCTGTAAATCTTAGTTCTCGAAAGCTCGGTCTTATTCTATTTTTTAAGCTCCCGGAAGAAAATAATTCCAAAACTCTTACCTTATTCCCCATCTGAGAAGGAAAGCCTGAACGCCCTTGCTTTTGCCTTTTTGTAGCTCTACCGAGTTGGCAAGGGGGAAGTGGGAGATTTAGAACCCTTAGTTGGGATCGGAGATTTAGAACACTATTAGTCGGGAAAAGTTACGTAGGCCTTTTTACTCGTAGCTCGGCGCGGGGGAGTCTAGAAAACAGTCCTTATCTGGTATTCTAGTAGGAATCGAGCTTTCAGGTCGAATTATATAAACACGTCTTTAAACCTACCTCCTTCGCTGCTTACTCCATCGGCAGTAGATGACCTTTCTTAGGCACCTACATCGTCCCAGGAATGAAGTTACTGGTTCGAGCTCTTTGTCAACTGATTCAACTCAAGCACGAACTGCTACCTCCTCTTCCATCCTCTTCTCCGACTTCAGCAGAAAAACTCAAACAACTCATTATCTCATGTCAACAGCGCATTTGTGAGCTCCAAGTCCAAAAGCCTATCCGGTACGAGAGGGTTTCACTTATAATAATGAAAAGTATGCCATCACTCTGTCTAAAGAAAGGAGTAGGAGCATGAGACTTTGATTGAGTTTAGTTAGGACATACATTACCTTAGTAAGTTCTATGCCAAAACTCTATATCTCTATATAAAGGAAAGAACCAAAGCATTAGCATTCTTAACTCAGCTCTCCAGGAATGAGTTGTTGTCATGTGAGATAAGATAGTAAAGAAGAGTCTATTTTGAAGGAATCAAAGATGCGGACGCTTTTCCTCTAGTGTAGCTATGCGCGTCCGTTCTTTCTATTTAATTAGAGTTTTCTTCTCTGCGTCTCGTCCGTAGCGGACGTGACTCCGCTTGGGTCAGACTTTCTTCCTCTCGTTCTTTTTTTTTATGTCTGTGGCCCATATGGTTAAGTATTCCCACACCTGGGACAGGGGAGGCTAGTTCAGTCACGTCCGGGTTTTAGTAAGGGAGGTACGAGAAGTTAAGGGTGAATGTGAATTTCCCTCTCTTCTTTAGCGAGAGTCGAAAGGTCGTGAGCCAGTGGCTATGGGGAAGTAAGGGTATAAGAATAACTGGTTGGGATGATGGTATCGAAGGCGACCATGGGGAGCTTTGTAAAGCCAAGTAAGTGATCCGAGGGAGAAGCTGTGACGACTCCTCATCAGTATCATTTGGGAAGGTGAGGTTGCTTGCAAGAGTCATATTCCACTAAAATGGCTATTCTTTCAGCTCGTGTGAAAATCGACTCGGAACTCGCGGATAGCTTTGGTTCGCTTTCCCTTGGTGACCCTGGTGTGACCTTGCCTATGGTGTCTGTGGCCCACTCTTTCGACTCTTCACTCTGTTCATGCTTAGCTGGAAGGTTAAGGTAAGGACGTTGAATTGACTTTTGTAGTCTCGGATTCTAACTTTTGAAGAAAAGAAAGCTAGAACGAAGTTTACGGTTTTGAGCAGTCGTTAACGAGCTAGGGTACATTCATATGCATTACACTCGCTGATCTGTTTAATAACCCTGCCTGGTCACTTGCTTTCTTTCTCATTACCTTGCTAGCTTGGCTCGATTCCTACCTTAGAATAGAACGGATTCAGTACTCCCCCAAGCAAAAACTTGAAAGGAAGAGTTAACGAGTGGCTTTCCGCTCCTTATCCCCGTACCTTCAGTGCTTTCTAACCGAACGACTTGTTGGCTCGGGTTCCTTCTCTCCCTTGAAAGTGAAGACGTTAGCAAGAAGAGCTGATGAAAGAAGATCGGAGTCGTGAACAGGAAAAGCTAAGCCAAAAAGACAGGATTCTCGCCATCTCTTCAGGTCAGGTCAGAGGGGTTGATGGACATGAAATTAGATCTTTTTAGGCTTGAAATACTCCTCTAGGGGAACTCGCAATAGCTCTAACAGAACTTCCAGTTAAAAGCACTTCAACTAGATCGATAGGCTAGCTTGCTGCCTCAGCTCAGTATCTTTCCCTCGCTCGGCCCCAACTGTAAGGAATCCCCTTTTTTTTTGAAACAGGCTCGTACTCAAAAAAAGTAACTGGAAATTCAACTGGTTGAAACAGAACTCCTACCGCATAGTTGAACTCGCCTGGCGTGGGCCTGGCTCTTAAGAGACGTAGCCTTTTCCCTAGCTTTTTTTGGCAACTATCTATCTTTCCGAACTAGATTACACGGACTTACTTAAGAGGGTTGCCCCAGAAAGACTCTTTTCTTCCTAGCCTTCTTCATCTGCGCCCGAAAAAAGCTAAGCCCTTTCGTTCCGAGGGTTAGGTTCAAGGGTTGGTCGAGCTTCCGTTGGTCGCCTTTATTCTTGTATCTGAAAGGCTTTTTCAAATATCCCCGAACACTCTTTCTGTTTCCGTAAGTGAAATGTTGAGTCCGTTTGCTGAACCAGTATCACGTCTGCTGGAATTCCCGGAGCGGAGAAAAAGTTTCTTTTCAATCAGAGAACGTGTGGTGCGGGCTGGGCTTCCACCATGCCTCCCACCCAATAGAATTAAAGCAAAAGTAAAGGTTCTTCCCCCTCACGGAGCCAAGTTCCAGCTCGACCGACCGCCACTAGAAGGAGGCATTGCATTCTGTTAGCTACTTATAGCATACCTATAGAGAACATCTATCTAGGCAACCCTCTTCTCTATCCTACCTCGCCTGTCATGCAGAGCGGGAGCATTTAAGATTCTTCCGAATTCCTAGTATAAATTCATATCGAAGAGTCTTAGACTATCCTTTTTCTTGTCCATCCATTCATCGTGCGTGGCCAATTCAGTTCCTTCCATTCTGAAACCTGGCCAAGAATGTCTGGCTATTCTAGAGGTAGCTAACGCGTAATGGACCTCCCTCTCCAACTAGCAGTTCGTTGATGAGTAATATCATTGATACAACAAATTGTACATTCTTTCTTTGGCAGGTATTGACTGGAGAACTGGACCGGCTAGCCAGGACCGAAAGAGCCTGCTGTTGTGGACGAAGAAGTGCGTGCTTCTATAGCATTATATGGTAGTTTTTGTTCTGGGGTGGAATTCTCTTATCTAACCGAGTGATAGGGCTCCGTAAAGTTGATCATTACTAATGTTACGATTCATTCGATTGGGAGGTTCAATGGGTTTCGAAACCCTCCTCTTCATTTAGATTCCTGTTCCTGCATTGGGAGTTAGAGTATCAGTCCGTCCCTGTATTACTTGAAAGGAAGTCTTATTGGACCCCTTCGGGATATCATTCGGCTACCCCCTCTTACTCTTAGTTTTGAGTAGGCGTTTTGGACCGGGGATTCTACTGAAGAAAGGAAAAGAATAACGATTTTGACTCCAGTCTCCTTCGGCCACCACATTGTTTTGACCAATCCTGTTCTAGGTCTTCTTTTCTGGATCGCCAGACAACTCATATACATGATGATGATAAACATTTCCCTGAAATGGAAATGAAAGCATAAAAAATATGGGTAAGAAAGAAATGACTTATTTTCAAAGTTTGATCCTTCCAGCCGGAGAGAGATAAATGCCTTGTAACCCACTAGCTCTAATTCTTTCAATTAGAGGGAGATGCTACACCTGCCCTTGTATATTGGAGCACCCCCTATTTGAATAAGGCATCTGAGTAAGACTAGCGTCTCCTTCATTCCCAAGATATGCTCAACAATGGCCTGCTTCCTATCTTCCGAAACTTTACCAAAAACTACCAACCATACTTTTCCTTCGTTTTCAATCGATTAATCTAGTTCAGCAGCAGAGACATAGCGAATTACTACTAAACCTACGGCACAAAGAAGGTTACCCCCGCCCATAGACTAGGACAAACTAATGAATTTTCAACCACGGGGAATCATATAATTACTCTAGTTCACCAGCATTCCTATAGTTCAACCTTACTATCACCAACAGGAGCAATCAAGGGACCTACTCGGCTATGATCTACACATACGATGAAGCGGATGTGTACAAATAAGGGTCCGAGGCGATGGGCATGTAGCGAGATAAACCACTGGATGGGTTCGTCCGGCCTTGATTCTCTTCTTTCTCGTCCACTAACCTCATCATGAATAACAAGTCGGAAGTCCTTTGTTCGCCACACTACATCTTTCCACCGATAAGCTCAGTTTCGAATTGGATCACGATAAATGGGTAATGATACTACAAGTCCATTCAATGCGGTTTCTAAGCATTCAATTGGGCTACCCCTACCTAAAAAAAGGGATAAAAGCACTGGCGCAGGTCGCTTCATTCCGCCATCTTACCCATATTCTATTTCCCGCCTCAGTACCTTCGATGAATAACTAATTGATCGCGTACCGTACGGTTTCGGAAAGGGCAATTCATCAATCAAGGAAAGTCACACTTCAGGGTCGGCAGATATAGCTGATATTTCAGAAGTCTCCAATCTCGAAAGAGGCATTCCAAGGGAGTGATTCGTTTGCGCACCCGGAAAGTTTCCATCTCAATAATAGGAGTCAGTGAGCAAATAGCCGTAGTTTCATAGGTTTAAAAGCCGTAGTGGAATAGGAGCAATCAAGGAAATCCTCCCGGTGGAAGCGAAGCACCCTTTGAAAAGCTTCTATCTGACAGGAGGAAGTACTCAACTAGTGAATGAAAGGAAAGATGACGCCCAGGCGAAGTAAGTTCCGTGGATCGGTGAAACAAAGCGGGCAATGTAATTAATTGTTGGAGCAAGTGTTCTGGTGGTTCAAGCGGAAGCGGTAAGATAGGGTTCATAGTCAGGTCTCGATCGAGGGAGGCTGCAAGACTCTTCTGTCTGTTAATAGGTAAGTCCTCGCAGGAAAGATTGATGTTCACTATAGATCGCAATCCGTGGGCTGAAGAAGCACCGACCTGCCTGTGCCTTATTGACGACAGCACTGAAGAAGTTATCCTAGCCTAGTAGAAAGCGCGAGTCTGCCACTAAGATAATAGAATAGATAGAGCGAAAACCGAGGCTACCATCCACTGCCCCCCGCGACTCCCCGAACAGCGTGAGTGGAACGGAGTGGAGCCAGCTCTAGAGTTAGGTGATATGTTAATATCGCCAAAGGAGAAAGTCAGCAAGGTGATACGGAGTCTCGCGATGCAAGTGCAACGAACTCAAAGAAAGATAAGTTTACTTGTCGAAGTCATAGGTAATGGTCTAGTCCCAGCCCCACGGGCAGAAGGAAGCAAGCGCAGAAAGTTTATAACTCCCTTTCGAAGGAAAGTAAAGTTAACCATCTATCTAGCAGTCAATTCAGTCTCCGTCTAAGGCAGGGCTAGTTCAGTCGTAACAAGCTAGCGAGCCTCTCAATCCGCGATTTCGTATAGCTCAGAAAGCGAGATGACGGACTTCAAGCTAAAGACACGGTCTTCAAGTACCTCCTACCCTGGGAAATAAGGTCAAAAATCCCTAACTCTGAATTAGCTTTCAGAAGCGAATACTTTTGAATGGCAAGCAGAGAAACCTCCGCTCCGAAGGAAATAAATCTTCAACAGGTATGTTTTTTTTAGTAAATAGGGATTGGATGGCTTGCTTGCCGGAACAAGTTTCCATCTCAATTGTTGTTTTTTTCGTACTTTCTCTCATGAGAATCAAAAAAGGTTCTATCGCGACATTAGATAAAGAAAAGTTCTCCCTAAGCTTGATCGATTCGGATTCAAGAGTCATTCCTCGACAAAAAAACCCACTTTCGGGTGCTTGCTGTAGACTTTGGGACTTGACTCGCTCCAATGGATTGCGCCCAAAGCCATAGGATTAGCTTCGGATAAGCAAGTTATTAAGGTAAGGAGCTGATCCCTTTTCGCATGAGACCAAAAAGGGGGAAGTGTTTTGGCACGGGTAGTAACCAGCAGCTTGAACTAGGGTATGTCCCTTTTTTTTTTAACCATTACTGAAACGTGCGGTGATTAAAAAACTGTAGAAGTTGCTTGGCACGAAAGGAACGCTAGTTACCGGGGCAGTCCGAGGACCAACACCGTGGAAACTTTCCCCTTAGTACTTCAAAAGCCATGATGGCGGCTCCGCCTTTTGAGCGAACAATTGTTGATTGATTTCCCCGCAAGACCGATGAGCGGACAATTTGTTCTATCTTTTCTCAGGTAGAGACCCATATCTCATCTTGCCTCGACAAGGTTTTGGTTGCTTCCCGTTTAGGAGATGAGCAATTGCGTGAAGCTCTTTCTTACGTGCTGATTAAGGGCTTTACGCCTTGTTCTTATTGTTGTACCCGCATTTATGAGTGAGGGGGGTAGGCATTCTTTGATCTCCTCTCTTCTCCGTGGTTACTTAGACAAGGCAGTTGTCTGGAAGGCATCGGATGCAAGCCCGCACAAAGCGAATCGTCAACCTTAATACACTTCCTCCGCTCCGTGTCATTGGAAAAAGGAGTACCTTTTTGTACGAATCGTTCGAAATCTTTGGAAGCGATATGACGCTCGCTGGAGCGCTCCTCCATCTTTAGTACTTTTGGCAGGCTTCCGAAGATCCGGAATAGACTGGTATTGTGTCAGAGAAAAAGAGCGGGCAGGATGCAGAGACAGAGAGTCAGGACCCAACTAGTTTACTTCGCCCCAGTGAGAGACCACCACCTGTACTATACCTTGGTATAGGGCCTTGTAGTCGACCGGTGCGAGCACGTCGTAAGCGCACTACCGCGAGAGAAAGTCTTCGCTCCTAACTACCGTGCAATCAATATCTCGTTACCCCCATGCATACAATAGCTACGAGCAGCCGTAAGCGCTGTTGCACGAGTACTCTATCACGAGTACACTAACAAGAGAGGAACTACGAGCAGAAATCAGTAGTCACTCTGCTGAAATTGTGTAAAGAGAGAGATAGTCAGTCTCTTGACTCTTGAGCGGCTGAGAATGCCGTTACTTATAGCCTTTTAACGGCAGCTACACATTGGTCGAGACTCACACGACAGTCGATACTCAGGATTTCGTTTAGCTAAGTGGCCGAATAGTCAACCTCACCCTAATTTAACATCTGCTTGAACTCCCGATCTACTTTTAAACAAAAAAACTTCTCGAGCTGGATTATAAGATTAGTATATGAATTCCCTGGTGACTTTCTTTTCCAAAGCCCCGCATGAGCAAGCCAAGCTACTCACTAAGACTGCCCAAGCTACTCATGCCAAGCAGCTAACTTCGAGACAGCTAAGGGCAAACTTCGAGCTAGAACTAATGGATTAGCATTAATAGTAAGTTCCCCGGGGGGATTTTTTTCCTATGCTTGCTGGCTAAACAGAGTTGTCTTCCACACGTGCACTGAAATCAGAGTCTGCTACTCGATTAACTTAAGAAGCTTATTAAAATAATAGGATGTTGCCCTGGAATCTCAAATCTTTACAAATTAGTAAGACCGGAGAAAGGGAGCAAATACCGGCCGGAATTGGACGACTACTCACTAAAAGGTATGAATTGGTCGGGGAAGAGACAAAAGAAAATCTAGCCTTCGTTTTCATATCCGCTCCTCTCCGTCGACTGGCTTCCGCTCCTCGCTTTTGTTCAATTATAAAAAAAGAACCACTTTGATGGAGATTTGTAGCATCATTCAAGTAAATACAGATTAAGATCGTAGAAACATGAGCTTGTAATATAGCTACACCTAATTCCAGACCGGTTAATGCAAGAACTATAAATAAAGGACCAGGATCCCCTATGAAATAGAAAAGATCATTCATACATAGCATAGTCCAAGCGAACCCACTTAAAATCTTTACTGAACTATGACCGGCCATCATATTAGCAAATAAACGTATTCCTGAGCTTAATGCGCGAAAACAATGAGGGATTAGCTCAAGGAGTACTAAAAAGGGTGCTAACGGCAGCGGGACTCCTGCGGGTAATGAGAAGCTTAAAAAATGAAGCCCATTTTTTTGAAATCCCACTATAGTAATGCCAATAAAAAGAGAAAATGAGAGACCCAAAGTAATGAGAAAATGACTTGTAACTGTGAAGCTATAAGGTATCATACCCTGGGGATTACGAAATAACGAAAAAGTCAAAGTGACCGAGATGCGAGGGAAAAACTTTTGTTTAACATTTCCGGAAAGACCACCTATTTGTTCGTTTACCGGGTTCGGCACGAAATCATAAAGAAGCTCTACCAAGGATTGCCAAGCATTTGGTACTGACTTTCCTCCTCCCTTTTTAGTAACAAAATAAAACAGAAGTAGGACCAAACTGAGAGTTAGAAGCATAAACAAAGATGGATTTGTGAATGAGAAATACAAGTCTCCTATCTTCATAGGAATCAATGGGATTATTTCAAATTGCTCAAGTGGGCTGTTGGGCGTAATCGTAAGAAACACTTTTCATTTCATCCCTGTAGTTCCGCTTCTTGCTCGAAAAATGAAGAAAGACTTGTCGGAAATCACCGGTTGGGTTGGTCCAACCAAGAAAGACATGAGAGGGGGTTGGGCGTAAGAGTTCTTCTTTTATACGATATTTATAGTTAGATGAAGACAGTCCTCCAAAACCCTATAGAGGAATGTCCCGAAAGCATATTATAGTATTCTCCCCATCGCCCTTGACCCGGTTGGAAACTAGCACACTCAAAAAAGATACTTCCCGCCGCTAGCTCACAGGGTTCTTTGTCTAAGATGCATACTTGCCAAGGGGACTTCTTTGCTTTCAAAGGTCAGGGACTACGGTAATGGACCGGTTGCTGTTGTTCATCAAGTCGAATCGGAAGAAGTCAGATTTAGTATGAACCAACGAGCATAAACGAAGAGTTCAAAATTACATTATTGAGTTCTAACGCCTGAAAACCTCTCTTTTACAGTGTAATCCCTAGGAGTTTAGCATAAATTCCCTCTTTCTTTCCTTCTTCAACAATCCGAGAGGATCTTGGACAAAGGATTACCGGCTTCGCGAGACCTTTTCGATCCACTCATGGCTAAGCTCTATGGGTCCTTGCTTTCTCGATCAACTCACAAAGATTTTATAAGCGAAAGACAGTTCCTTGAAATTCTTTTCTTTTCTTATGTAATTATCACTTATGTTATATATAATGTGGGTAGCTTAAATAATTATTTTAGTTACGTGTAATTTATTTCAACTCGAGACGCACGCATAGAATAGTTAGGAAGAAGAAAATAAGGCGCATAAGGCTTTTCAGGTTGCAGAATGGCCTCTCTCGTCGATCCGCTGAATAAACAAGAGCTACTACTCAATGGCTGGTTAAGATCTTATTGGTAGAAGGATTCGGATTAGTTCGGTCCTAGCACTCGGAACGAGACAAGTACGTGTGTAGATAGGACGCGAGATGAATCACAAGGTCCCCTAAGGGCAGGCAGTTTTCCAGCATATAATAAATGAGAGCTAGCCTTGCGCTGAACTATAAACTATGTGTGGAGCTCTATCTTTACCTTGCCGGCCTTCTTTATTCAATTCATTACATGTCTGTGATTCCCTGCCTTCTTTGACCTTTCTTTGGAGCTCTAAGAATCCCAAGCCGGAATCAGTAGTAGCTCCCAATGGACCAATCTACTATTGTATGGTAAGGTAAGCATTGCTCTTCCTTAACCTTCTTCTACCTTTGAAGATAGCAAGGGCATTGAAGCAATACCTGTCTACGGGGACCAATCATTAAGGCAAGTCAAAGCGTGGATAAGGGGGATAATAGGTAATCGGAGTAGTAGCATTCTCTTTCTAGTCTGTCTTTCTTAGCTCTGACTTATCTTAGCTCTTAGGGATAGATCTTCCTCCCCCTTCTATGACCTTAGGCACAAACAAAACAATAAGGCTCACTAAGAAGCCCAACCCTGCGTGGCAATCCTTCCTCTCTTAGTGTGCCAAGCATGAATAGATGGCAAGGGGGGATAAGCAAGAGCTGTGCTTACTGTGAATCTGTCTCATAGCCTTCAAAGCGTGGACAAGAAGGAAAGCTGTCTGTAAATAGAATCAATCCCTTCTCGATAGCCTTAGGAAGAGTGAATAGGCACAGTACAGGGATCGAACTCGAAGGAAGAAAGTAGCCAATTCTCTTTCTAGCTAGTCTTCCTTTACCAATGGAGATAAAAGGAGCGTAAGCGAAGAAGAATCACATGTATGCGTGCTAAGCGAGGACAAGCAGAAGCTATGGAATAGAGTCTTTCTTTGCCATTCATTAAGTAGGTAAAGCAGTCAGTAGGCTAAATAGGCATCTATGCTTTATCTTATTGCCCTTCAATTCTTCCTTTTCTTTTAGTTTTATTGGAGTCTTTACCACTTATTTGAATGCAGTTTACTCTATGAATGCAAAAGAATAAATGGTTTTGAATAGTTGAATGGTTGTGTAAGATCTTTAGCTTTTTAGTGAGGGAGGAAGATAGATAGTCAAACTGCAACCGATTTGAGCTCTTAACGAATCCCTGTGGAGGCAGTCTTAGAAGTAGGCATTGGAGGAAAACTAAGCTCTTACAGTTCTTATAAAATAAAAAACTGCTTTAAAGGAGAGAAATCGAGGGTGTGCTATCTATTCTACTTTGATGACCTTACCTGAATAAGAAAAGAATCCTTGATTAACCAACTCGTCAGTCTGATAAGAGTTCCCACTAAAGGCAAAGAGAGGACTCAGGAGCAAGATCAGCAAGCGGCGGGGGTAGAAAGGTAAGCAAGGTCCAAGCCGAGAGCTTCACCGCGGGATGGAAGAGATAAGGCGGGAAGGGCTGGAGGAACTTCTCGCAATGGATAAAAACATCTTTAGCAAGGTAAGCCCCATCTCATTCAAAAAGAGAAAGGGTAAAAAAATTCCTTATTTAATAGGTCTATTTTTACGACTTCCTTTCGCCTTCTGTCGTATATAACTACCTTTTAAGAGTTTATTACAGGGTAAGAAATGACCTATTTTAAATAGGGAAAGTTTACAATATTAAACTTCCTGTAAGAAAATCCCTATATAATACCTAACGGTACTTTTTTTAATTTTAAATAGGGATACTTTTACAATTTAAAAAAGGGAAAGTTTACAATATTAAACTTCCTTACGACTTACTAGTTATCTTGTGGCATTGGATTCATAGGCATATTAAAGTTAATTACAGTCAATTCGATATATGATAATAGGCATATTATAGGTATATGTTAGGCATATTATAGTTCAAAATTGTTGAATTTAATCGATTTTTACGGGGTTTTATAAAAATGTCACGATTGAAATGAGCTACCCGAAGGAAATTGAATTTATGCCAAAAATTACGGTGTTTTATAAAAAAATGAAATTTGAATTGAACTGGTAAAAAAATACCTTTAGGTTAGCTTTTACCTTACGACTTCCTTTCGACTTACCGGGTAAAACAAATACCTTTAGGTTAGCAAGAGAAAGGGTAAAACAAATGCCTTTAGGTCTATTTTTACCTTACGACTTCCTTACGACTAACCGGTAAGTAAACTCATACCTCTATTTGAACTACTTTTTAATAAGAAATACCTTTAGGCTGTTCTATTTTACCTTTAGGCCTTTAGCTTACTTTAATAAAGCAACTCCAACTTCAACCTCAGGGAAAGGATAAAAAAAACCTCGTCTTCATGGCTAGCTGCAATGAGACATGCCGATAGAGCAGTAGCAGGAATAGAGCCAGCAGATAGATAGGCTGAAAAAAGAGTGAGACCTATAGACATGATGGAGTCAGTCCTTGGGGTATATGCCATAGGTACGGGGTCATCAAGAGTGGCTACTACAGAGAGAAGCACGAAAGTGAACCGTCTATAAGCCCCTAAACATCTGTGTTATAAATGATATCCCACCGACTAAGCCGGCTTCGTTAACAGCTCGTCCAGTGGCACGAGGACTCTTTTCACCATCAAATGGTTACCGGCTTGCACGAGACCGTTTCGGCTTACTATAGGCGAGCACCTTTTGACCAGACAGCAACCTCGCGAACACCTTCCGAACTGGGATCATTTCTTTTCTCACTAAATTTATAGATTGATAAAAGACTCGACTTATTTAGGATTTACTCCGTGGGATGATTTCACCCAGATTGCTCTGAATCTCTAAACTAGTAGCCCGAAATACAGATGGGATGGACGACATATCAATGGTTTAGCCGTATGCCATACCGACCCACCCCATTCTATTGAAATAGATGAAACCTGTAAGGCAGCATAAGCCTACGTTCAATGCTTGTCGAAGCGAACTCCAGCTACTGTGGTTCGACGTGGGCTATATACAGCCCAGGCAAGCAGCGAATTGAGTAATTAGAAGATCAGATCATTAGTTTATCTTCTTGCCGGCCTAGCGCCATTGGCTTTTGCTTGACTTCTTGTAATTGTAAGAGCTGACACAGCAACAAGGGCATAGCAGATCTATCTATGCTTCATTCATCCTTAGCGCATCAAAGAGCCGCTTCCAGTCCTTTTCGTTTTTGACTTGACCTATGGTAAGCATTACTCATAATCAGGTGTTGGGAGGTCTCTCGAAGCTTGCTTTAGCAGTCCCGCCTTCAACACTAAGGTGACTCCTTCGCCTGCGAGCTAGTAGTCTCTCTACCTTAAGTCTTTTCTTATTCTATAGAAACTGCTTTTTACGTAAGAGAAGAAAGAGCAAGTCAAGTGCCTGGTTCACCAGGTTCTACCACTGCAGCACTCAATCCTGCTAGTTAGGCGTTATGCTTAACACAGGCAAGTCGAACGTTGTTTTCGGGGAAAATCGGCGCTAGAAAGGTCGACCCTTCCTTCATCATCTGTAGCGCAATTCTTTTCTCATTACTTTACTTGATCGAGTTTGGCCCTTTTGCGATCGAGCAACCTATGAACGGTTGTTGCCTACATAACCTACTCTTCATATCTTCATACCAAGAGAGCCAGGTATCAGATCCCTGTAGTTCGAAGACCCCTTTTGTTAAACCAGTTCCTGTACGTACTTTGAATTCATTCATTCAAACTAGTAAAGTAAAGTAGTCTGGTGGAAGGGACCCTCCTTACCACTCCCCTTCCCCTTATCACGGAAGGCACCAAAGGCTCGCCATGACAAGGCCTGTCTCTTTTTTTTATCGGAATATAGAAGGAAAGGCGGACCCCTCCGATAATAGAAAAGACTTTTCTTTACTTTACCTAAAAGCACGCCCAATGTGTTATTTTAATTAAAAATTAAAAAAAGAGTGAGCGATCTGCACCGCCGGTTCATAATAGGGGCTTCCTGCCCCGAAATTTATAAGGCTATCATAGATCTGTGCCAACAACGAAACATTAGTTGGGTCGTGCGCTACCATAACTTCTATTACATCATAACTAGTTTTGTTTGCCGGAAGAAGAACGTGGTTCGTCTCAAAGAGGGGGTCCAATACCCTTTGAGAGAGTTGTTCTTTAAGGGTGTCGGCCACGCTCTCACTTACCCGCTCTTGATAATCTTGTGGGGTCAGCCCCCTCAGTCTAGCGACGCGCCACACCGCCAAACACCAAGCCAAAGTGGGAACTACATAATGTAAGTTATCGCTAACTAATGTAAATACAAAATTAAGCACAAGATCCCGGTCCATTCTATTCTATTATTGCGAAAAAATGATTCCCTCCAGAAAGAGAAAAAGACTCCTTCCTTAGTGAGTAGTGAAGAACTATAGTATAGAAAAAGGTTGGTTGTTGACCAACAAAGAAATGGGAATGAATGGAAAGCAAGGGAAAAAGAAAGATGCACAAACGAAAGTTTAAGATCTCGACACCAAGGGAGTTTTTCCCTTTGACGTAGCGGCGTACGCAACCTCAATCATCTCGTCATTGGCAAGAAAAGTCCACCATCGGTAGCTCAATGGAAAACACGTTTACAGTCAATGAGTGAGAGAATAAGCAGTCGCATCACTTATTTATGTAATTTCTCAGTGCTCAATGGAGCAGCGAGCTAGCTAGGGACAGAGACGGGTAGGGGTAGCGGTTACCTTTGCCCCGAGCCACGGAGTTCTTCTGTTTGGACCAACCTCTTCTCGAGCCAGCTTTGAACTTCGTGTAGACGTGGATCGACCAAGACAGACACCTCCAGCGACAGCGCATTCTTCTTTCTTACGATAATTCCAACTGAGTGGATACCGATACGTAATACTAATACTGGGTCATTTCAACTGTAAAAAAAGAATGAGAATGGGAGGGAAAAAGCACTGTGCCGAAGCCCCAATGGGGCCGAGTCATGGACTGGTTGGATCTAACCTAAGGTCCCAGTCCCTCGGGAACAGTGTAAATAGGCAAGCAGTTCAGGCTGAGATGGTGAGCGGCTAGTCCCTTTACACAGAAAGAAAGAAAAAAAAGAACTCAGAGACAGAGAGCTTGGAGAACCTAGAACGAGGTAAACCCTGTGCTCACAGGAAACAACATAAACAACAATTAGGCACATCAAACAAAGATATGATGTATGTGAATAAATTCCTCTAATTCGATAGCATTTGTCCGGATTCACCAAGAGCTTTACATTTTGCTAAGTTAAGAGTCATTTTATTCCCAAAAAAAGGTCTCGTCTCTTTTCTATTCTACGATCGGAGTTTGACTATCTGTAACGATAGGAGCAAACATATGAGTCATATTCAAGATATCCCTATGGAAGGAAGGTTGAGTGAAGGAGGCGGGTCAGAGACGAGTTCAGACAGACTTGAGACTGAAACTGTCCCTCCGAAAGTCGGATAAGCATTACAAGTCAAGACCAGCTTATGGGGAACCTTAAACTACAAGTGTCCCAGACGAAAAACCCTATTCTTCTAATATTTTTTTCCGGGTAGCAAGACATTTACCGCTGGCTCTTCAATAAGCCACTCATAAGCAGACTTGGACAGAACTACTAGTGTCTTAGCCGGACGCCTAGTTCAGACCCACTTTATCCTTTTCCGGACAGTTCCTCTATTAGTGAAGCTTCGGGGGAAGCATAACTAGCTAGAACACCTGACTTGAGATAAGCCGTTGACGCACTTAGACCCGCTCCTCATCTTCTTGAGACTGATTCTTGGACTTATGAAAGTCTCCCAACCGATGACAAGGAAGAAGCGGAAAGGCAGGGAGGAAGGAAAGTTGCTAGGGCCGTAGGGCCGGCACACTAACTTCATCTTGCAATACTAACCGAATTTTGCGATTAGAAGCGTAGACGCAACCAATCCGCAACGCGTATCCCCCGAGAATCGGGGAGTATGTCCTCTTTCCTTAGAGACCTGAAGGTCGCATGTGAGGCAGGCACTCGATGCCAGCTTCAAATAAAGTAATAAAGTCTGGAACAGACAACACCCTGCCATAATGAGTTTCCCCATTTTAGCCCGCGGGGAACACAGGAAATCAATCCTTCCCTTTCTAATAAGAAAGAAAGTTTCCTAACGCAATGGTAAAGTCGGAGTGACAGCATAGCGTTTGAGTTCCTTTGCTAGAGTCACACTCGAGAGCCTCACATTCTTCTTTCTATACGTGACATCTCTTCCTTGTACTTATATACGTGACCATCCCGGAGCAAATAAACCTTATTTCGACGGTAACTTGCTTAAAGCAAAGCAAACTAATCTCGTTACTGAGTGAGGAAAAGAAGCTCTGGCAAGAGGTTCATCGCATGAGTTTCGGTCCTTCAAGGACCAATAATCGACAGGCGAATAAAAAGTCACAAAGGACTAACCTCGGGACCTTGGGACCAAGACCACTCGGGTCAATCTCTCTTCTCTGCCGAGCAAATCTAATCTTAAGCAAAGGATTCCCCATTCTTTCTATGATCTTTTGCGCAGCCACAAATAGAATGAGCGATGTCAGACACATCTTCGTGTTGTCCCCTACTGCTACCGAGGGAAGAATCTCTGGCAAGAGAATCAAATCTCGCATGCTACCTCCTCTGTCGTAACCTATTAGAAATAGGATTCAAAATCCATCAGTGTCAGACATGTTTTCATGTCTTCTACATCTATAACTAACGAGGAATTAATTGCATTCTTGAATGCTATTCCATTTCCACTCTCAAAGAGAGAGGGGACAAGAAAACCATCATAAAAAATTCCACCCTACTGGACTGGAATTTCACCCGAGAATCGGGGGTACGCCCTTCCTGACAAAAGGGCACATGCGACGTTGCAGTCATTCCGTGCCAACTTTCTAGTAAAGTAAAGTATGAAACTAGGTATCAACAATTCGTACTGAGTGAAACAATTCCCATTTTCCCCTACTGTGAGCAATCTCGCTCAAAAACTCAATCCCTCCCTTTCTAATAAGAAACACAATTTCCTAGCGTAGTGAAAAAGTCGTGAAAACGGGGACGCGCCGAGTGACAACGTATCGTTTGAGTTCCTTGCCCGAGTCTCGCCGGGGAGACTCATCATCCTTTATTCCTTATATACGTGACCATCTCAAAGCAAATAAACCTTATTTCGACCGGTAACACCGGAAATAACCGATCTCGCTACCGGGTGAGGGAAGAAGAGCTCTACCAAGAGGTTCACTCTTTTCGCATGACTTTCTTTCCTCGACAATAACGAATAAAGTAGTCACAAAGGACTATAAGCCTTAGAACAAACAGATCAATTCCCGTCCTCTGCTAAGAATCTCTCAGATTCGGTTCTTGAATCTTCCCCGGCCGTAGCCTAGGATTAAGAGCGACATCCTCGATGTCAAACCCCTGCTGGCTGGGGTGGGAAATTTCTACTCTCCAAATTGAGAGACGTTTCCTCACCTAGTCCCGGAGACCTAACGGCTGGGACAGAAGAAAGATCGGGGAACCTGCTAGCGCAGAGAATCAATGCGCCAAAGCTATCGGCGCTGACCGCGTCCATCTTATCTTCTACGGGGTAGGTAGATAGGAATGGTCCTCTTTTGCTACCATCGAGCCGATGGTCTTCGCCTCCGGTGACTTCTCCAGGAGGATGGGAAAGTCAAAGTAGCCGCTCAACACTCACGAGGGAGATAGCCTACGCTAATCACGCACCTCCAAAGAGGCATCGATACGTCTTTCCCCGTTGATGAAGCCCGGAAGAAAGAGACTTCCCACTCCTGTTAGTGAGAGAGTGGTCACAGTTCGTCACCTCGGTGCCATGGGCTTCTCTGAAAGAGAGGGTAAGGAGGAAGGCTAGGTGAGGAGATTTCTACTCCGCAAGAGCCATAATAAATCAACATTGGGACAGAGAGTCCCACAACCTGTGAAGATTTATAGGCCAGGGTACAGATGGATCGAAATTCGCGGTCGGGTGTGAATTGGTAGCTCACAATCTCTGAATTCACATCGCCAGAAGCCTTGGTGTGCTAACAAAGCATTCCCTCTGAACTTCCCGTTCTCTTTCTTTCTTTATCCTGTTATCTTTATTAAAGTCTTGATTTATCTTTTTCTAGACATGACATAAGGCTTATCCTCGAAAATTCCTATTTTGCACCTTTTCAATTTAGTATGCTTTTCTTAGATGCCGCTCTTGATGGAATGGGTAAAATGGGCAAGACCTTCAGCTTTACAGCCAACATAACCATTGATCCATGGACCAATATTTTTTCGACGTTAGCGGTAGTGGTTCATTTACCTTGATCTGCCTTCCGAGTGTCAAGGGCATTTTGCTTTTCTTTGTCCTCACTGTCAGCGTACCGGCTATTGCATTTTTCATTGATTGGCATTTTGTCACATCTAAGCTTATGGCCTCTCCCTGCCGAAGAACAACCTGAAAGTCAGACCTTCCCAACCCAATTGAGGGCTTGGCATTTCTAACTTATGTAACTAACATTAAAGATCTCCGTAGGCGTAGGGAATTTATTTCTATATACAAAGACGTAGGTTATAAAGAAAGAATTTCAGTATGAACTTCCAGACAATCTTCATTCTTTTCTTTATCTCATCAGTAGGTAAGGTCAAAAGAAAGTCTTTGATAAACTCTTCATTCTCTTTTCTTTAGGCGGGATAAATCAATAGTTTAAACCTTTCTTACAGTTCATACATATCGTCGCTACGCTTTAGTAGCTTATCCGAAGGGACTTCGAAGTCTTGATTGCCACCGCCACCTTATGTGAGCTATAGAAAGAGTTTCATCTAGTGAAGTATATGCCAAGAGTTAAGTAGATTCCAAGGCCAAGGTTTACTTACTTTATACGTTTAGTTCCACTTCTCTCTATCAGCAGCAATATCGGAAAAAGAGGGAGTTCTTCCCATGGGACCTGGCATTAAAGCAGAGATTTACCTTGCTTAGAGCTAAGTGCCAAACTTTCTTAATATAGCCGTCCTTCCAAACCTCTAGAGATGAAGATTAGGCTGTCATAGTTGCTCCTAGTGTAACCGTGTCCCACCATACAGGTGTCAAACCTGTTATACCACTGACTAGGAGATTGCTTCAAGCCATACAATGACTTCTTGAACAGGCACACACGGTCTTCCTTACCCTGAACAATGAAACCCTCTGGCTGATGCATGTAAATCCTCTCATTCACTACTAGTCTAATTCGACAAAGCCCATAGGATGCACACCTCCTACACTTCTCCCAATATAGGGTTATCTTCTGACCGTTCCATCACGCTTGTTTCAAGAAGCGCCTCAATCACTTCAGTCAGTCTTTTGGCAGAAGAAGAAGAAAGGGTGTCACGAAAATAGGTCAATTGAATAGACTGACTTGAACAATCGTCCTGTTCGATCAAGCCGATTATGACGCCAACCAACTCGTTCACATTCATTCTACCTACTATGAAGAGGGGGTTCCCTTCGGACAATCTTAATTCTTTTCTTTATAACCTACTATTTTGTAAAGTAAATGATAGAAATTAGAGTTTAAGTATGAACTTCCAGCCCCGGCAAAGACTGTCACCTGCTGAACCAACATGTGATAGGGAGATCATAGAGGTGAGTTAACGTGCTGGTTCTAGCCTAGCCCTTTATTGAATGATTTGACTAGCTCGCAAAAGAGTTGAAAAGTGGATGAAACAAAAAGAAAATGGTTGGCCTCTTAATCATGTGCCCCTTTCCATTTCCGTATTCTCCAATGATTATGAAAAGACCGCTAGCTATAGAGCCAGGTAGTAGCTATCTATAATCGTTGGCGAAAGTGCTAAAAGAATCCCTCTATATAGCTATATCGAAAAAAGGACGAACGTACCATCTTTGAGGTCGGTCAACTAAAGAGAGGACTTTCCGGGTGTTGATGACTGAGTAGCGGATTCTATTTCCAGCAGCATAGTATATATTATAGGGATATCTGTCCGAAAAACATCTGCTTTAGAGTGAGTTTCTCTCATTCCTGCCCGGACCGTCACATCATGCAATTACCGTAATAAACCACTTACGAAGAGAAGAGATCTTGTCTGCCTTTAGCGAATCCTAAAATGCCAGTAAATTCACTGCTATAGCTTCACTTACTGCCAGTTGATAGTGCGTTTAAAAGGCAGGATTGGGATAGGAAATGAAAACTAGAATTCCGGGAAAGGGCATTAGCTAAATCCCAGCCAGGCAGTTGAAACACCTCCCCGAAGGGCCTACCTTATTTATGAGTTAAGAGTTAAGGCAAGCAAGTGATCACTAAATCTTACTGAGTCCGATGGATCCAATAGTCTTTCAATACATAATAGTACAATGGGATCATGTGATCATGAAATGCCAATACATATGAAAAATGCCATACCATGCTTGCAACAAGGTCAATAGGAACCATTTTAAGGCTAAATTATCCATTGGAAATTAAGTATCTGCACTTGAAACTTATATCCTCCCCACGTAAAGAACATCTATCAATGGCCTGGCCCAACTATTATAGCATATTCATAAAACAAGAGAAAAGGTCCACAGAGGAAATTACTCCCCAGGAGGAAATGTCTTTCTATTGGGTGTGCAAATTCCTCGTATGCAACCAGTCTGTGCAGGTGCAAAAAAGCTTCATTCCTGTTGCCGAGACTTTGTTCGCAGCAGAAAGTCCAGTGGCCCTTGCCCCTTTCTTATTATTATAACGGGAGAATAAGAATGAATCCCGGGTCCAACGTAGATCTTTAGAATAATGCCTTCGATCGATTACAGAGACAGGACAGGGGCAACACCTATAATAGGATAGATGGAAGAGCCTTAGGACGAAGTAGGGTCTTGTTCCCCGGAAGCAAGTACTGAATCTGTTTAAAGAGAGTAGATTCGTTCAATATCCAAGTGATAGCACTGAGACTCGGTTGACAAGCTCATTGGCAAGACCGGAGGTTGTATACAAGAAAGGAGGTTTCAAAGAGTATTGGTAAGATCGGAGGGATGAGGAATCGTCATTGAGTGAAAGACTGATCTTGTCACGACCGGGAATCGAACCCGTGTGCCGGAAAGATATCCGGATAAAATTACTCAAGTCGATACGGAAGTAATTTTCATATTATAGTAATTTTTTATTTTTGTTATTCTAAAGAGTGGTACAATTTGTTATGTAATTTTTTCGGCAATTGACAATCGAAGAATTGAAATGAAAAGCGATTCACGGCTCTCGATCTAGCTACCGTCCGGTAAATGAAGAAGGTTATTGCTTTCCCGATCGAGAAAGGAAGTGAGAGTTCCAGTCTCATTCTCCCATTCGAGAAGAGAAAAAGAATCTTTAAAGAAAAAAAAAAGAAGAAGGGAGGGAATGTCGGGACCAATGAACAACTAAGGCCCCACGTCCTCTATAAAGAAATGTCGTCGCTAAGATCACAGCCTTTCCCAGATTCTCTCACTCAACAAATCGACAGAGAGAAGGCAACAAGCATCACCTTTTCTCAATAAACGAATATTGCTCCCAATTCAACGATGTCGAGCTCTCTCTCAATTCAATCTCGACCAACCACCTTACAACCATCGATTTTATCCCAGAAAAGAAAGAGGCGCGAAGCCAAAGTCTTTTCATTTTCATTCTTACAATTCTATGAGTAAAGCCTAGATAAGACTCGATTAAGAAGATTGAACAACGTAGCTCCTTAGCTCGATCTCGAAGAACGAATGCCGAAATGGCAGCTCAACTATCAAGCACGGAAGTAGCCCTTTTCAGCGCTCTTAAGTCGAATAAATATAGAATTATAAAATTTCGTTAATTCAAACCTGACGTTCCGAAGCAATTTTAGGTCCCATAATCGAATAAAAGTTAGCTCGGTCAGAACAGGAGATATCGTCCACGGTAGACTCGAAAGGGATAAATTTCCTGAACTGGGAGTTTCCAGGGTCACGTAGATAGGATGAAGGTTTCAGAGCCTTCTCGTAATTCGAAACTCAAGCGGCTTTGTGCCATCTCTTTTCACGCATTCAGCGCGTGCCGCAATCTCATTGTATTCAATCACAGACGGTATCCTATAGTAGAATAGAAGGAAATCACCCTCTCTCCGGTGCTCTAGTGAGGTTACTTAGTCGAGACCGCTAAGTGAAATTGAGCTGCAAGTGGCCACCAATACAAACAAAGGAATTCCTTTCAATTCTTTTTTTCTTTGTAGTTCACTTGTTTTCTTTCGAGGGGGATTTGGTGTCCGAACGTCATCCGAAACCTTGGAGGTTCGGGGCTTCCCTCCCATCTCTTCCTAGCTCTTGACCTTCCGCTATTGTGGATGGTGCGTGGGTAGCATCCTTCTAGTCTTTCCCTTTCTTGGGTGCTTCGCCTCGAGTTAACCAGGCCCGATGGCGGTTACGCGAAAGCCCAGAAACGCTTGCCCAAGATCCTCCGGCTCTGACAGAAGAATATGCTTAACACATGCTCTTTGAGCAACTTTGGGAAGAAATGAATAGCATTTAGAAAGGAAAAAAAACAGCAGTCTTAAATATAGATTCTTCATCGAAGAAGAGAGTCAGGTCCTCAATATCCATTTCCATATTACGTAATTCTCCTTCACTTAATGGTAAGCTAGCTTTTCCATTATTCAATATTTCGAAGACAACCGGATTATACTCAACTGATTTCGTATTACTCTCTTGTCCACACATCTTAGAACTTTCTAAATAATTGTAAAACTCACACCAAAAATGAATTAGTAGGACTTGATCATCTTCATTTATGGGTAAATTTTGCAATGATTTTATGATCCAATTTACATTAGACATCACCATTTCCTAAATCTTAATATTATTTCGTCAAAAGTTTGACTTCAACCCCTTAAACTGATTCGAAGGCAGGCACGACATCGAGGGCAAACAATTCCACCCTATCGATCGCATTCGCTCACCCATTTCCTCGACCAGCTAATTCAGCGATCACTTGAATCCCTCAACTGAACTGAAAAAGTCAGGTTATTTCATACCTCGATCGATGGAAGCCAATTACAAAAACTGCTTTTTTTTATTAGGTGCACTTTCTCTTTGTGGTATTCCACCCCTTGCTTGTTTTAGGTCCAAAGATGAAATTCTTAATGATAGTTGGTTGTATTCGCCGATTTTCGCAATAATAGCTTGTTTCACAGCCGGATTAACCGCATTTTATATGTTTCGGATTTCTATTTATTTACTTACTTTTGAGGGACATTTAAACGTTCGTTTTCAAAATTACAGTGGCAAACAACTCCTTCTATTCAATATCTCTATGGGGTAAAGAAGAGCCAAAACCTATTCAAAAAGAATTTCGTTTATTCATTGTTAATAATACCTTAGAAAACTTTTTTACAGCCTTTTCGCCTAGCTAGTGTAGCCCGGTATTCTTGCAACAGACCATTGCCAATTCCAATGAAAGCTTGGTAAGCCAAGTGCCATGGAACTGATTGACCCACATATAAGCTGCCCTTAGCCGATTATTGGCTTTAAGGCCAAAACGCTATATCCGATTTCCGACATGAAATAATAAAGGAAATCCCTATGCACGGTGTCAAAATCCTTTTCACTTGAATCAGCTCTGAGGGCGGGAAGGATTGCTGCTAGCTCTAGAGCATCCGATTACTGATTCTTAAACTGCTAAAGGACAGGCCAAAGCGGAAAGCCCACATGGATTCCTACGAAAGAGGGTTCGTAGCGGGACGGGAAGGGAATACAGAGACTAGGCTATTAGCCTTTAGAAATCCATCTGCCGGGAGTTTCGGGTCCGAAGAAGAAGAATCTTTCCTGACAAGATTAAGAGCAGTTGATGTGACACAATACAACGACAAGCGAATCTGCTCTAATCTAGCGGGTAGGTACTTAACTGAAGAGAGGGATCTGTGCTAGCCTTGCAGGTGGGAACGTTAAATACTACCTTCGATCCGTTGACCCGGATCAACCCATGACATCTTCACTCCTCAAGTGCTGCAATTCCTGGCAGTTTCGAACCAGATATTTGAAAA